TAGGGCTTTAGCAACCAATGCAGGTGAACGACTTCCTTTCGACTTCGTTTTAGTCTTAGTCTCCTCTTTGAACCTGCCCTTGCTTTCACTATCTGACTTTCTGGCTTTCCCTGATGGATTGTCTTTGCCAACTTGTTGGGTGCCAGCCGTCCTTGGAGCGGTTTTTTCATCCCCTGCTATTGAATCAGCTGGTATAGAAGAGGCTAGTACACAAGCTACTAAAGCTAGCCAGGGAAGTGGGACAGGAACCTTAACCATCGACTTCTGACTTTCCTGTTCTGGTGGAGTCTTCTCTAAAGGGGGTGAAAAAGAATAGGAAGAGATTGAAGAATAAAGAGATATTATCTTATATAGTATAGAAAGAAGCGGAATAGGAGCAGATGGTTCATAGTTCATGTAGCAGTGGATTAGAGCGAGGAGATAGCTGTGATGTGATAGCTGTTGTTGAATCAGTTGCCTTTGGCGTATGTAATAGAATATAAGTTTCAAAAAATCCTATCTGCCTTAAGGAATGAATTTATAGAGATAGAGGAAGAGAAGAAGCTATTTGCGGGAGAAGGGCGGTTTGACTCTATATACGCTATTTTAGTCGCTTCATGACGGATGCGAAAGTCACCTTACGAAACTTTCGTTATTGGGTTAGCCATACACTTTACTTTACATCTTTCTAGCGATTCACATGGCATCATCAAATGATACAAGTATTGGATAAGAATCTACAACGCACTAGAACGCCCTTGTTGACGATCCTTTACTAGTCTAAAGGTAACTCCCTTCGCCTTGTTTAACTTTTTCGCGTGGTGCCGCTGTACTCTATAAGCGCCAGATTCGCCCAGCCCTGAAAAAGTACGCTATGGCTTTTTGTTTTCATTCGAAAAGGCGAGAGAGAATACAGTAACTAGGTCGAAGACGCTCACTCAATGGAAGAAGCCATAAACTACCGGTGTGGTACCTGCGGCGAAGCCACCTGAGAATGCCAAGCCTGGTACTGATCGGAGTTATATATACGATCAATTAGATTGAGGAACAAGAAGCTATGAGCAGACACCAACAACCGTTACCGTTTTGACTGCAAACTGTTACCTCCGGTGGAGAAGACTAGAAACCAGCATGTAAGGTCTCATAGGGCTAGGATAGGAAGAGCAAAGTAGTCATCCCCGAGACGATTCATTTGCTTGCCTTCTTTCTTTGCTTGATTGCCTAGTTTCTTCTAACATTTAATCAGTCCAGATGAGCTCTAAAGAAAGACTTGATTCAATGCCTTGACTGACTGAATCAAGCACCGACTTCGCTCTATTAGTAGTTTGAACTTGAATCACTACTCCCTCCTCTTGCAAGTGCTATTAACTATTTCCTTCTAGCTTGAAGCCTCTAGGCAAACTTCACTAGTTTCATTCCGTAAAGTCAACCATCTCGGTAGCTGTTCTAGTTCACAAAGATTCAAGTAGTGTAGTGCTTTCTCTCGGGATTCATTCAACTGCTTAGGAAGGACAGCTAGCAGCGGATCTGGAAGACCGGATATTCCGTATTATAGCCACTCTCAATCCAGATGAACTAGATTGAAATTGAGTCCTTACCTTCATGCCATTCTTTATTGTCTTTATTATACGCAAGTACTTCTTTATTCCGCTTTGACTTCTTTCGAGCTGACTTACTAATTAGTCGACTTACTAATTAGTCAATGCCTGACCTTATTTTATTGAAAGAAGTGGTTTGAACTCTGACTCTAGCCTATCTTGCAGCTTAGCTTAGACCGGATCTTTCAATGAAAAGAGCTGACTTCAAGCGCTTACTCAATGGCAAGGCCTCGCAGTAAGAATCAACAAGCACTGCAGGTGGTTCCTGCTTACTCTTATCCGGTGTTCAACCAGCTGGCACCTCCTCATGTAAACAATGTCTCCCAGACTCCTCAACTCTACCAGCAAACTTCTCCGCCACCATTTCAACCCCTTTTCCTCAGCCTCAAACGCCCGCCCCCTTCTTAGTCAATGGGGCACAGCAGGTTCGGCATCTACTACTACTACAAAAGAGAGAATCCACTTCAGCTAACCACTCTTTGTTTTGTAAGGCAGAGCTATTTTCTGATCCGATACGAGAATGAATTCAATAAAGGGCTTCAGCCTATTGCCAACAAACATTACTTTCGTGGAGCCTATTATATTATATATTATATATTATGGAACGGCTTGTTTGGTTTGGTAAGAATCTACTCTATTCAATTACCTGGGTTTAGTCTTAAAAAAAGAGAGTTAGAGTACCCCGGGTACTTATACTTAGGACTTATTTTAGAAAAAGTCAGAAGAAAACTCTTTTCTTTGCTCGATATTAGCAATATTGAAAGTCTAGCAACAAGGGTTTTTGAATTCAAAAAGTTCAGACGCCGCAAAAGAAGAAAGGCCACCCCAAACAAAGCTTGAAGTGAAGGCTTTATTTAGTTTCTAGAATAGCTAGAGTAGCAGGAAAAGAAGATGCTACTAGTAAAGGCGTAATCGTAATTCTAATCCTCCTTTCCTCCTCTCTTACTATGCATCCTTTCAGGATCAGGCAGATTGAGAACCTTCCTTTTACTATGTATTTTTACAGATGTAATAGTAATGAAAAAGGTATATAATAAGAAGAATTCTATTCGACTAGGGTTTCCTATGTTTTAAATAGTAACTACATAAGGTGTGTGATTCTGAAAAGAAATTCAATAATAATTCTAAGCCAAAATAAAGAAAGAGATCTATATAGAAATATGCTTGAAACCATGTCGACAAAGGACCTCGAATCCGTTTTGCGTCAACCCAACCCTCCTGAAATCACTCCACGACTAACTGAGCTTGAAGCGACTTTCTTACTCATTCTATCTTTGTTAGTGAAGCGAGCTTTTTTTTATTAGGGATCACCTGTGCTATCAAAAAAATAAGGAATACCAGGCACGAAATTGCTCACCCGGCTCTTAAATAGAAATCCCTGCAGCCTTTAAATTTCAATTTCAATTGAAAAAGGGTGATATCATAAGCTGTTGTCGGAATAACTAGTAATATCATCGGTAAGAATTAAGCCAATTTCTCCTCTTTCTTTTCTGGGCTTGTTGGAATAAGAGCTTTTGTCGCCTTTCCTTTGTCCTTTGACATCGAATCGGTTGTGCTAGAATCAATGGCAGATAATGCCCTCTTGTCGTAAGTGAGCAGACGATTTCTCCCTGACATCACAGAAGACGATTTTCGGCATATGGCTACTTCTATTCTTGGGCATCCCGCCTCAAATAGACTAGGCTCCTTCATTCCTTAGAAACCTCCTTCATTCATGCCTTTTCTCGGTTACTCTTTCCCAGTTCCTAGCTCTAAGACTAGTGGAAGAAGGGGCAAGAGTGGCTTCGCTCCTACACCTTCCTACACGAAGGGCTGCTCTTACTCTTAGGAGTTCTCTTTCCTTGTTGCTAGAGTTATTTCTTCCTAGTTCTTTCTCTCCTAGTTATTCTCCGATCAATTGCTAGTGTTTTCGAGGAATCCCCTGTTCGCAAGAGATGGGACATTTTAATCAGAATCCCCTGCTAGCAATAATACTTGAATCTCTAGGGAGTATAATCAGTCCCCTTGCGCCTTCAAGCTTTCAACTGATTGAAAGAGATGTGATGCTTGACAAGAGTATGCCAAGTGAACTTCCGGAAAGAAAACAGTTTGTTTTCTCATTTTACTTCCTGATTCCGCTTTCAAACTAATTGCTCGGAGAGCTGACTGGCTTAAAATAGCTCTTGTCCTTCCCCTGCTCTGGCTCTCGAAGACTCCTTCAGCAGGCCAATACCTGAGAAGTGAGCGAAGGAAGGGCTGGCTTCGAATAACGTATATTTCTAAATGAAATAGCTTACCTTATTGTCCAATTTTAAGACTCTTTTTTAATGCCTTGCGCCTGCTTTTATAAAATCTCATCCTTACTGGCCGCCTGCTGGTCTAAGCTTTATTTTATATCTATCTCTAGCTTTCTTACTTACTTTATCACAGCACAGGTAATCTCTGACCATCACATAGGATAATTCAGAAAAGCAAGAGTCAATCCGGAAGGAAGATGAAAGAAAAGAAAAGAAAGAAATTTGTATGCACAGAATTCTCAGTGATTCAATTCACTACTTGATTTCACTCCCTAGAAGGAAGCTTAGGACTAGCTGTAAGCTTTGAGGAAAGCGACTCTTGCCTTTATATATATATAATAAGTCGAAAGAGAACTTCCCAGGAAAAGCTCGAACTAGCCAGCTTCTGTTTTTTAGTAGGGCTGGCTTTCACTCGTTAACTACCGTCTAAGCATCCCACAGCTGACTCAATAGGAACCGAACTCTCCTTTCAAAAGTCTGGTATTCAAGGAGTTACGTCGAAGTCTGAAAGCAGAAGCTTAGAGGATTACTGAACGAGCGAAGCAGCTCGAGCATAGCGAGAGGAGTGATGATACGGCTTATCGGATGAAAGGATGATAGGATTTGACTCATCAGTTTGAGGCGGGCTCAAACTCACTAGTAGGAATGGGTAATGAGTCGCTTGGTTCATCACTAGGGATGAATGGGGAATCCAAGCAGAAACTTCTTCGAGCGCCCTGCATGACTTGAATTATGCACTATTGGAGGTGGGATCTTTAATAGTGTAGCGTTCAAGTCGGTCCTCACCACAGCCCGTGAACTAGGAAATCCGGAAACGCTCGTGAGCAGAAGAAAGGTAAGAAAGATAGACATAAGAAAAGGAATAAGCCTTAGAAATACATAGAATGCATTATAGGAATAATATTATAGCAGAAGGGTAGATAGAATGATGAATACGATAAAAATGTTAGCTGCAGGGGACCTCGGCGAAGTGCTTTGAGTAACTGACCGAAAACGAAAACTCAAACTCAAACTAAAGGCGACCTTTTAATTTGAATTTGAAATAGGGAGGTGCCTGAAATGAAAAAAACTAGGGTTGGTTGAAGACAGGTGGGAACGAGCAGATCGAGAGCAAAGCAAGTCCAGTGGTGGGTAGTCTTACTGGTCCCATTTCAATCAAGAACCCAACAAGGTTCAGATCGTTATCTTCTTATAGACAATGAGACTAGGCCCCATCACTTGCATCCAGAATCTAGCCTACACCTCCTTCGGGATTGTCCTTTTCTTTTGTCAGGCCTCTTTGGTTTAATCTGCTTCCTGTTCATCCTCCTTTAAGTTTCTTTCAGTTGTCGCTTACAGATTGGTTGGATACCTATGAGCATAGGTTTGATCATGCCTCTTCTTTTGTGGTTCTATGTTGGAGCATATGGAAATTTAGGAATGAGGTGGTGCTTCAAGGGAAGCGACGCACGTTTCAGGGTAAAATTACGTTTGTCCGCACTCTTCTCATGCATTGTAAGCTGGCCCTTGATACGCCTGCAGATGCTCCTGCTTCAGGTACTCGCTTGGTTAGTTGGTGTCCGCCTCCTCGGGATTTTTTTAAGGTTAATGTGGTTTTTTCGCTTGGAAATCCTGGTTTAGCGGGTTTTGGTGCCATTTTTCGAGGTAGAAGTGGAAATTGGATTGTTGGCTTTTCTTGTCATATTGGTACTTCTACCAACATGCTTGCTGAGCTTATGGCAATCAGATTTGGTCTTTCCGAGGCTTGGCAGCGTGGGTTCAGACTTGTCATTCTGGAATCGGACTCCTTGGAAGCTGTTTCTTTTAATTGAGAAAGGTTGTAGCTGTTTCCATCCCTATTGGTCTCTCATTGGTGATATTCATCTCCTGCTTCATCGGTCTTGGCAAGTTCGGGTTCAGCATGTTTTGCGTGAGGGTAATCAATGCGCAGATCATCTGGCTAAGCTGGGTTCTAGACAAGTCGACAGTGTTATGGAGTGGGATTCTCCTCCTCCAGGTCTTGGTTTGCATCTTCAAGCTGATGCGATAGGTCTTTTCTTTTAGGAGTATTCGTTTACATAAATTCAAATTACAATATTCCGCAGCCTTTAGCACATAATGAAATTGCTCCTCATCTGTCTCGCCTGCGAATCCTGCTAACAGCCTAGTCTATTACGAAACTGCTGATTGCGAAAAGAGCTGTTCGAGAGGGAACATAGCCAAGCTGAAACTCTTGTTTGAATGCCCGTTTCCTTCATGGGATCGGTCTTATCTTATTCAATTTGAAGTTTTTCTCAACAGGGCATTCGTGCAGAACCCCTTCTTTCAATGTCTTGCCATTCTTCATGTGCAGCTAATTACGAATCTAAATCAAATATATTGATAAAGAAATAATATTTATATTTCTTTATATGCATATATGCAAGATCGAAGACGCGATTCGCGCGGGTCCGCTTTTTTTTAAGATAGTAAGGAGGCGATTTGTTCGCTGGGCGATTCAGCTAGCCAAATCGCACTAATGCAATTCATTCGCCCTACTATCCTACAGAGCAATTCAAACTCTTAGTAAGACTAAGGCTAGGGCGACTCATTCTATTCTCTCTGAGGTCAGGTCGTCTAGCTTAGGGGGGGCGCGTCGAATCGCTGAAAGGCCTTGGTGATTTGGTAATCTGAAGATAGAAAACCACAATGATTCCAAACTTCACTTCAATAGTCTCGTATTCATGCTGTCCCGACTCTAAACTCAATGTTTGTTAACTAAGCGGGACATTCCCAAACTCTTTCTTATCAAACCCCCTTATCGTTCCCTTGTACAGCCCTTACCAGGCAGTTTTCATTATATGTTCTTTACAGTGTCTAGGGGAGTGAGTTAAGCCAATGCGTACAAATAGACGGACCAGGTTCATCCTTTTATGTTGAGGTCAGTGCAAGTCTGTCTATGATTAAGAGTCTAGGTGGTGTTGAAGCTGGCTCATTCATGCTAGTCATCTTAGAGCTATGAGTCAAAACAATGTTCACCAACTCTTCCATAGTAATCTTGTTCATATATCGGAAATTTGAAATATGAGTTTCAATGTTCTATTAAAGTGTTTTGTCTCCTCCCCAAGGTAGCATTGCCGAGCGGGCGATCCCTGTCTTGTTTATCCAGCTAGCTTTTCTCCGTGGTACTCAAATTCTATTTGTGAGAGCTCCTTCGGCTCGGCTACTTTTTTTTTTTTAAAGGTAAGGTGGGTGGGACCTTAAAGCATTCTCAATAAAAATGCCTATCTATAAATATAAAGCGCTGAGTTGAAGAGGGAACAAGTCCCGCAGAGAGATGATAAGTGGGAGAAAGAGTCAAATTCAAATCTCTTCTGGAATGGAAGACCTCCCATCCACTGACTACAAGACTGCAGCCTAACACCCAAGTTAGCCTGACGGTCAGCTAAATGAGTCGCTTCCCTCTTCATATGATGAAATTTAACTCAACATATATTGACAAATTTTTTCTCAGGATAAAGCATAGGCGCCAAGGTTCTTGATTATTACCATTCGCCCATCTAATCATGTTAAGAGAACCCCTTTTTGTTTGATATGATGACTTGAAAAAAAAATCAATAGTTTGGACAAAACTATGGCCATGCAGGAGAGTTTCTTCTTTTGAAAAGGTTGCATTTTTGATTCCTAGA